TTTGCCATCTCCGAATATTTTGATTTCATTTTTCTATGATATGTCTTTCTATATGAAAATTGGTTATTTACGATGTACGATGATCCCTGTTAAGCATCCATGGCTGAATGGTTAAAGCGCCCAACTCATAATTGGTAAATTTGCGGGTTCAATTCCTGCTGGATGCACGCGAACGGGAACGTTCCATAAGTCTATTGGAACTGGCTCTCTATCCATGGAATCTCATCCATCATCCATACATAACGAATTGGTATGGTATATTCATACCATAACATAAGAACAATAAGAACTCGAATTCTTATCGATACTGGAACTCAGAGCATAGGAGGGAAAGGAAAGTCGATTTATGGATGGAATCAAATACGCAGTATTTACAGAAAAAAGTCTTCGTTTATTGGGAAAGAATCAATATACTTTTAATGTCGAATCGGGATTCACTAAGACAGAAATAAAGCATTGGGTCGAGCTCTTCTTTGGTGTTAAGGTAGTAGCTGTGAATAGCCATCGACTACCCGGAAAGGGTAGAAGAATGGGACCTATTCTGGGACATACAATGCATTACAGACGTATGATCATTACCCTTCAACCGGGTTATTCTATTCCACTTCTAGATAGAGAAAAGAACTAAAGGAGAATACTTAATAATACGGCGAAACATTTATACAAAACACCTATCCCGAGCACACGCAAGGGAACCGTAGACAGGCAAGTGAAATCCAATCCACGAAATAAATTGATCCATGGACGGCACCGTTGTGGTAAAGGTCGTAATGCCAGAGGAATCATTACCGCAAGGCATAGAGGGGGAGGTCATAAGCGCCTATACCGTAAAATCGATTTTCGACGGAATCAAAAAGACATATCTGGTAGAATCGTAACCATAGAATACGACCCTAATCGAAATGCATACATTTGTCTCATACACTATGGGGATGGTGAGAAGAGATATATTTTACATCCCAGAGGGGCTATAATTGGAGATACTATTGTTTCTGGTACAAAAGTTCCTATATCAATGGGAAATGCCCTACCTTTGAGTGCGGTTTGAACTATTGATTTACGTAATTGGAAGTAACCAATTAGGTTTACGACGAAACCTAGAAATCGATCACTGATCCAATTTGACTAACTCTACGGGATAGACCTCAGCAGAAAACTGTTGAGTAACGGCAGCAAGTGATTGAGTTCAGTAGTTCCTCATAGAAAATTATTGACTCTAGAGATATGGTAATATGGAGAAGACAAAATTGTTTGAAGCACGCACAGAACCGGAAGCGCCCCTTGTTTCAAAGAGAGGAGGACGGGTTATTCACATTTAATTTGATGGTCAGAGGCGAATTGAAAGCTAAGCAGTGGTAATTAAGACCCCCGGGTGAAAATAGGGATGTCTCCTACGTTACCCATAATATGTGGAAGTATCGACGTAATTTCATAGAGTCATTCGATCTGAATGCTACATGAAGAACATAAGCCAGATGACGGAACGCGGAGACCTAGGATGTAGAAGATCATAACATGAGCGATTCGGCAGATTTGGATTCCTTTTCCATATATCCACTCATGTGGTACTTCATCATACGATTCATATAAGATCCATCTGTCTAGAGATCGTCATATACATCTAGAAAGCCGTATGCTTTGGAAGAAGCTTGTACAGTTTGGGAAGGGGTTTTTTGAGAAAAAAGAAGAATCTACTTCAACCGATATGCCCTTAGGCACGGCCATACATAACATAGAAATCACACGTGGAAGGGGTGGGCAATTAGCTAGAGCGGCGGGTGCTGTAGCGAAACTGATTGCAAAAGAGGGTAAATTGGCCACTTTAAGATTACCATCTGGGGAGGTCCGTTTGGTATCCCAAAACTGCTTAGCAACAGTCGGACAAGTGGGTAATGTTGGGGTGAACCAAAAAAGTTTGGGTAGAGCCGGATCTAAGTGTTGGCTAGGTAAACGCCCCGTAGTAAGAGGGGTAGTTATGAACCCCGTGGACCACCCCCATGGCGGCGGTGAAGGGAAAGCCCCTATTGGTAGAAAAAAACCCACAACCCCTTGGGGTTATCCAGCGCTTGGAAGAAGAACTAGGAAAAGGAAAAAATATAGTGATAGTTTTATTCTTCGTCGTCGTAAGTAAATACGTAACTAGGAATATGGAAAATTGCATTGCAATAATGCGATGGGCGAACGACGGGAATTGAACCCGCGCATGGTGGATTCACAATCCACTGCCTTGATCCACTTGGCTACATCCGCCCCTTATCCAGCTAAGGGATTTTCTATTTTTTCCACTCATCATTATTCTATTTATTCTGACCTCCATACTTCGATCGAGATAGTGGACATAGGATGCCACTCTTTAAAATAAAAAAAAGGAGTAATCAGCTGTGACACGAAAAAAAACGAATCCTTTTGTAGCTCGTCATTTATTGACAAAAATCGAAAAGGTCAATATGAAGGAGGAGAAAGAAACAATAGTAACGTGGTCCCGGGCATCTAGCATTCTACCCGCAATGGTTGGCCATACAATCGCGATTCATAATGGAAAGGAACATATACCTATTTACATAACAAATCCTATGGTAGGTCGCAAATTGGGGGAATTCGTGCCTACTCGGCATTTCACGAGTTATGAAAGTGCAAGAAAGGATACTAAATCTCGTCGTTAACTGAATTCAGAATAGAAAGATTCAGAATAAACAAAATTTATAGGATTCAAATAAAGTAAAGGTAGGCGGGGAATAACCTTATTTATGACAAGTTTCAAATTGGTAAAGTATACCCCTAGGATAAAGAAGAAGAAGAATGGGCTACGGAAACTCGCAAGAAAAGTTCCAACTGATCGTTTACTTAAGTTCGAACGAGTTTTCAAAGCACAAAAACGCATACATATGTCTGTTTTCAAAGCACAAAGAGTTCTTGATGAGATTCGATGGCGCTACTATGAAGAAACCGTTATGATACTGAACCTCATGCCTTATCGAGCATCTTATCCCATCTTAAAGTTGGTTTATTCGGCAGCAGCAAATGCTACTCATTATAGGGATTTCGACAAAGCGAATTTATTCATAACAAAAGCCGAAGTCAATAGGAGTACTATTATGAAAAAATTCAGACCTCGGGCTCGAGGACGTGGTTATCCTATAAAAAAAACCATGTGTCATATAACAATTGTACTAAATATAGTAAAGAAATCTAAATAACCTTTAGATCAACCTAAGATTTCGATTCCCAGTAAAAAAAAATACAATAGAAAAATATGGGACAAAAAATAAATCCACTCGGTTTCAGACTTGGTACAACCCAAAATCACCATTCTTTTTGGTTCGCACAACCAAAAAATTATTCTGAAGGTCTACAAGAAGATAAAAAAATACGGAATTGTATCAAGAACTATATACAAAAGAATAGGAAAAAAAGCTCGAATAGAAAAATAGAATCAGACTCAAGTTCCGAAGTAATTACACATATAGAAATTCAAAAAGAAATCGATACAATTCACGTTATAATCCATATTGGATTCCCAAATTTATTAAAGAAAAAAGGAGCAATCGAAGAATTAGAGAAAGATATCCAAAAGGAAGTGAATTCTGTAAACCAGAGACTTAATATTGCTATCGAAAAAGTTAAAGAACCTTATAGACAACCTAACATTCTTGCGGAATATATAGCTTTCCAATTAAAAAATAGAGTTTCATTCCGAAAGGCAATGAAAAAAGCCATTGAATTAACTAAAAAAGCGGATATAAAGGGAGTAAAAATCAAAATTGCAGGTCGTCTAGGAGGGAAAGAAATTGCACGTGCCGAATGCATCAAAAAGGGTAGACTTCCCCTCCAAACAATTCGCGCTAAAATTGATTATTGCTGCTATCCAATTCGAACTATCTATGGAGTATTAGGTGTAAAAATTTGGATATTCATAGAAGAAGAATAACTAACCCTGTCTTCTCATTCTGGCCAGTGATAGAATAAAAAAGCTAAGAACCTTATTTTTCCAAAAATTCCTGAAAAAAGAAGAAATTATACCTCTTTCTATAAGATTTAATGAAAATTGATAAATCTTTTAATATAATTGCTATGCTTAGTGTGTGACTCGTTAGGTTTTCTTTAGGGGCAAAAATGGAAATTCAAAAAAAAATTGACCGAAGCCTACTAAAAATAGAAAAAACTTAGTAATTAAATATAGAAAATTAACCAATAACCAACCTATTGCTTCGTATTGTCGAGATCCTAACTAAGAAACAGTCACTATGTGAATAAATACATCTATCATAAATGAATGGATCTATCATATAGTTGTAGCAACTGCATTTTTTCTCTAAAAAAGAAACCTGATTCTAGGTTGTAAAACAAAACTAAAGGGATGTGGATAAAAGGAGGGATGATAGATAGAAGGAAGAAGAATAAGAAAGATATAAGATTCCAATGTGTATGGTCTATGAATTACATCATAAAAGGCAATGTTATAAAGCATCAATATAATAAAATAATAAAAAAAAAAGAGAGAAGTTTAATGTTCACCAAAACAACTCACTTTATCTTTCCTTTGAAATCATAATTTGGAAACAATAAATAAAAATTTAAAGCAATAATAAAGAGCAGCCCGGGTTAATAAAACTGAGAGAATTAACTCGGAAAGTTTGGAAGCTCCATTGCAGGATTCAAACCTAACCATTAAAGGAGAAGCTGTGGGAACGACAAAACCTATGACTGCATAGGATTGATTTTATTGAAAAGAATCCTAATACTTCATTGGGTGGGATGGCGGAACAAACCAAAAAAATTGCTTTATTTGTTAAGGTTATAAATTAACAAATAAGACAAAAAAGAGTAAATATTCGCCCGCGAAATCCTTATTGGATTCGAATACTTTACTATGATTCAATAAGGGTAAAAATAAGGATATTCTAAAAAAAAAAAAGATTACATTATCTACAAATATAGAATTTGGATATATTCTAGATCTTTTTTCTTGACTATATATTTAAGAAATTCAAAATAAAAAAAAAACACAATTCTATTATATATTGATGTGGATCTATCCGTAATATTTTTAAATATTATGGAATTAGAGAAATTTGCACGCTTTCTCATTTCATTCGCGAGGAGCTGGATGAGAAGAAACTCTCATGTCCAGTTTTGTAGTAGAGATGGAACTAAAAAAAAACCATCGACTATAACCCCAAAAGAACTAGATTTCGTAAACAACATAGAGGAAGAATGAAGGGAAAATCCTGCCGAGGCAATCGTATTTGTTTTGGTAGATATGCTCTTCAAGTACTTGAACCCGCTTGGATCACAGCGAGACAGATAGAAGCAGGACGAAGAGCAATGACACGATATGCACGTCGTGGTGGAAAACTATGGGTACGTATATTTCCCGACAAACCTGTTACAATAAGACCCACAGAAACACGTATGGGCTCAGGAAAAGGATCCCCCGAATATTGGGTAGCCGTTGTTAAACCAGGCCAAATACTTTATGAAATGAGCGGAGTATCTGAAACTGTAGCTAGAGCAGCTATCTCCATAGCTGCTAGTAAAATGCCCATACGAAGTCAATTTCTTAAATTAGAGATATAGAACCCTCAAAAGGAGTATTGAAGATAAAAAACCCCTGGTTTTTCCTTCTGGAAAGACAATATTTCTTTCATCCCTTTGCAGTGAATGAAATAACAAATTGAAATCCAAATAATATGATTCAACCCCAGACCCTTTTAAATGTAGCGGATAACAGTGGAGCTCGAAAATTGATGTGTATTCGAGTCATAGGCGCTGCTGGTAATCAGCGATATGCTCGTATTGGTGATGTTATTGTTGCTGTAATCAAAGACGCAGTGCCCCAAATGCCTCTAGAAAGATCCGAAGTAATTCGAGCTGTAATTGTACGTACATGTAAAGAATTCAAATGTGAAGACGGTATAATAATACGCTATGATGACAATGCAGCAGTTATCATTGATCAAAAAGGAAATCCAAAAGGAACTCGAGTTTTTGGCGCGATTGCCGAGGAATTGAGAGAATTGAATTTTACTAAAATAGTTTCATTAGCTCCTGAAGTATTATAAATACTAGTAGACGAGATATAGATCAAAGAAAAAATTAGTAGATTGTGTTTTACGTATATGCTTTAAAATCCAAAATTAAAAGAAAAGGGAAAACATGTTGATTATCTAAAAATTAGGAGGAACCTAGAATTAGAGTCTTATGGGCAAGGACACTATTGCTGATTTACTAACCTCTATAAGAAACGCAGACATGAGTAAAAAAGGAACTGTTCGAGTAATATCTACAAATATTACCGAAAACATTGTTAAAATACTTCTACGAGAGGGTTTTATTGAAAGTGTTCGGAAACATCAAGAAAGTAACAGATATTTCTTGGTTTCAACTTTGCGACATCAAAAGAAAAAAACTAGAAAGGGAATATATAGAACTAGAACCTTTTTAAAGCGTATCAGCCGACCTGGCTTACGAATTTATGCTAACTATCAAGGAATTCCTAAAGTTTTGGGCGGAATGGGAATTGCTATTCTTTCTACTTCTCAAGGTATAATGACAGATCGAGAAGCTCGACTAAACAGAATTGGGGGAGAAGTCTTATGTTATATATGGTAATGGCCCCGCCTATAGTACCCGAATTCTATCTCGAACTTCCTATTTTGAAAATAAAAATAGAAAAATAGGAGAAAAAATATGACAGAAAAAAAAAATAGGAGAGAAAAAAAAAACCTGAGAGAAGCAAAAGTTACTTTCGAAGGTTTAGTTACGGAAGCCCTACCCAACGGAATGTTCCGAGTTCGCTTAGAGAATGACACCATCATCCTGGGCTATATTTCAGGAAAAATCCGGTCCAGTTCTATACGAATACTGATGGGGGATAGGGTCAAAATTGAAGTAAGTCGTTATGATTCAAGCAAGGGACGTATAATTTATAGACTTCCCCATAATGATTCGAAGCGTGCTGAAGACTCGAAGGATACTGAAGATTTGAAGGATACCAAGGATTCAAAGGATTAAGTTTTTCTAGGATAATAAATTCCAAATTTCAAAATTTAAGTGAAGAGGCTGCTTATTTTTTTTTCCAAAAGAGTAAATTCATAGTTTAAGAAAGGAATACCTAAATATGAAAATAAGAGCTTCCGTTCGTAAAATTTGTACAAAATGTCGACTAATTCGTAGGCGTGGGCGAATTAGAGTCATTTGTTCCAATCCGAAGCATAAACAAAGACAGGGGTAATCTTTCGAAAAAGGAGCTTTCCTTTCTAAAAAGTAAAAAAAGTACCCACAAAAATGTCCAAATTCAAAAAAAATTAAAGTAAAGGATATATTTAACCCTGAAACGGATATCTTTGTATTTTTTTTCTTTTTGTTATTTCTAACTCATATTTATGAGATAATAAAATATGACAAAAGCTATACCAAAAATAGGTTCACGTAAGAAAGTGCGTATTGGTTTGCGTAGGAATGCCCGTTTTAGTTTACGCAAGAGTGCACGTAGAATAACAAAAGGAGTTATTCATGTTCAAGCCAGTTTCAACAATACCATTATAACTGTTACAGACCCCCAAGGTCGGGTGGTTTTCTGGTCCTCTGCAGGTACTTGTGGATTCAAAAGCTCAAGAAAAGCATCACCCTATGCCGGTCAAAGAACAGCAGTAGATGCTATTCGTACAGTGGGTTTGCAACGAGCAGAAGTTATGGTAAAAGGGGCTGGTAGCGGAAGAGATGCCGCATTACGAGCCATTGCTAAAAGTGGTGTACGGTTAAGTTGTATACGCGATGTAACACCTATGCCGCATAATGGATGTCGACCTCCTAAAAAAAGACGTCTGTAAAAGAATGAAACTGATTTCAAGAGAAATAAATGAGTCAATAATCAAATAAATACTAGTCTATTATGGTTCGAGAGGAGGTAACAGGATCCACCCAAACACTACAGTGGAAGTGTGTTGAATCAAGAGTAGATAGTAAACGTCTTTATTATGGTCGTTTCATTCTGTCCCCACTTAGAAAAGGTCAAGCAGATACTGTCGGTATTGCCTTGCGAAGAGCTTTACTTGGAGAAATCGAAGGAACATGTATCACACGCGCAAAATTTGGGAACGTGCCACACGAATATTCTACAATAGTAGGTATTGAAGAATCCATACAAGAAATTTTACTAAATTTGAAAGAAATTGTATTGAGAAGTAATCTCTATGGAGTTAGGGACGCATCAATTTGCGTCAAAGGTCCTAGATACATAACCGCTCAAGATATAATCTTACCCCCTTCCGTAGAAATCGTTGATACGACACAACCTATAGCTAACTTGAGAGACCCTATTGATTTCTGTATTGAGTTACAGATAAAGAGAGATCGCGGATATCATACGGAACTCAGAAAGAACTCTCAAGATGGAAGTTATCCTATAGATGCTGTATCCATGCCTGTTCGAAATGTGAATTATAGTATTTTTTCTTGTGGAAATGGAAATGAAAAACACGAGATACTTTTTCTCGAAATATGGACGAATGGAAGTTTAACCCCTAAAGAAGCGCTTTATGAAGCTTCTCGTAATTTGATTGATTTATTTCTTCCTTTTCTACACGCAGAGGAAGAAGGCACTAGTTTCGAAGAAAAGAAAACCAGGTTTACTCCACCCCTTTTAACCTTTCAAAAAAGATTCACTAATCTAAAGAAAAACAAAAAAGGAATTCCATTGAATTGTATTTTTATTGATCAATTAGAATTGCCTTCTAGAACGTATAATTGTCTCAAAAGGGCCAATATACATACACTATTGGACCTTTTGAGTAAGACTGAAGAAGATCTTATGAGAATTGAAAGCTTTCATATGGAAGATAGAAAACTTATATGGGCCACTCTAGAGAAGCATCTCCCAATTGATTTACCTAAGAACAAGTTCTTACTTTAAATCCATTAAAATTGTTTTCCTCTTTTTCTTTTTCGAGTTAGAATAAAAAAATAAAAAAAAAACAATTTTGTATTTTTGGCACAATCTATATTTTCGCGAAATGGATCATAATAAAATAGATTTTAGGTATCTAGGGAAGATTCACTTGGAGGTAACTATTTCCTAGATACCCATGCAGGGGACTTCACGGTTGAAGGAATCAACCTGAAAAATCCCTAAAAAAGGCCTAAAGTTAAGGATTTATCAATGGGTAATGTTGCTCCAATACCTAACCAAAGAGCTACTGCAGTACCGATTAAAAAAACGGTCGTAGCTACTGGGCGACGAAATGGATTTTGGAATTTATTGACATTCTCTAGAAAGGGTACTGTTAATAAACCTGTTGGAACAGAAACCATTAAGAGAACGCCCAATAACTTATTGGGTACTGTACGAAGTATTTGAAATACAGGAAAGAAGTACCACTCGGGTAATATTTCCAGAGGAGTTGCAAACGGATCCGCCGGTTCACCAATCATTGATGGCTCGAGAACTGCTAAACCTACATTACATGCAATAGTACCTAGAATTACTACTGGAAAAATGTATAAAAGATCGTTTGGCCATGCGGGTTCCCCGTAATAATTATGTCCCATCCCTTTAGCTAATTTTGCTCTTAATACAGGATCATTTAAGTCAGGTTTCTTTGTTATTGGGATAGGTGAATTCTTTAGGATCCATCCCCCAAAGGAACCGGACATGAGAATTTTTCATCATCCGGCTCGAGCAAGAATGAAAGAAATAAGAACGTGGAGGATCCACAATAGAATAGGTTATATAATGACTCAATGACTCAAGATAAGAAAAGCTTTATCAGATTATCTTTTCCGAAGTTTCGCCAATAACTACTCATTGAAAAGAATCCTATTCTTATGCGTAAATGCTCAATATCCAAGTGGGCTTAGAAATTTGATCATGATCAATTGCTTTGTGGATTGTCTCTTGATTAGTTGGTGTTTATCCCCTCAATATCGCAAGTTTCTTACGCCCAAACAAAGTATTTACTTGTTACTAATAAAAAATTAAAAAGTTTAGCCTACTTTCTTCCTTAGATCCCTTCTTTTACTCCGATAATATTGCGGATCGAAATCGATGCAAAGAAAATGAATGCATTTCCATACTATAAAAAAAGTAAGTGTAATAAATATAGAATTGGATCATATCACATGACTTATTCCATTTATACTCTACGGGATCTTACGGAGCCTGTTCATGGATGACATGGTTGGGGTATGATCATAGAAAAAATTCTCCTCGAGTGAACCAGCCTATCCTTGCTAGATAGGGGACTTACGTGTTGATTGGATGCGGAGACACCTTTGGTTGTGAATTCTAATGTGGCAGATCCAATTCTCTATCTGCATGGCCAAATCAATAATTCAAGTCACACACTCCCATAATCCGCCTTATTTTCTTTCGTAAAATTAACTTCAACTATTTGTATCAACAAAATACTTCAGAGTTGAAGAGAAGTATCCAAATGACATGTCTTATTTTACAATAACCCATGTTTGTAGCAATGAAATACCACAACCTACCCGATATGATATATGAGAATTCGAATTTTCTATGATATGCCTTCCCTATAAAGGACCAGAAATACCTTGCTTACGTATCATTGGAAAGTGCATTAACATAAATACGGCAGTAAGCAGAGGCAGTACAAAGGTATGTAAACTATAAAAACGAGTCAAAGTGGATTGCCCCACACTAGCACTTCCACGTAATAACTCCACTAAAGGGGATCCTATTACCGGAATCGCTTCAGGTACACCTGTCACAATTTTTACTGCCCAATAACCGATTTGATCCCAAGGTAAAGAATAGCCAGTTACACCAAATGATGCAGTCAATACAGCCAAAACCACACCTGTGACCCAAGTTAATTCACGGGGTTTTTTAAATCCACCTGTGAGATACACGCGAAATACGTGCAGGATCATCATTAGAACCATCATACTTGCTGACCATCGATGAACTGATCGAATTAACCAACCAAAGTTGGCCTCCGTCATTATATATTGAACGGAGGAAAAAGCTTCTGTAACAGTTGGTCGGTAGTAAAAAGTCATAGCAAAACCAGTAGCAACCTGTACTAAAAAACAAGTAAGTGTAATTCCCCCTAAACAATAAAATATGTTGACATGAGGAGGAACATATTTACTAGTTATATCATCCGCAATTGCCTGAATCTCAAGACGTTCCTCAAACCAATCATATACTTTATTGAGATAGGTAACTAGCCCGACTCCCCCTCCGAGAACCGTATATGAAAATTTCATCTCGTACGGCTCAAGCAGAAACACACAAATTTTCAACGGATATTAGAAAAAAAAAGGTTCAAAACTTCATGAGCCACGGGATTGGATCAATTTGCCTTGAAGATATTAAATAAGAAAAATCCAGAATTTCTTCTTTGTGATGATAATGCCAAAAAATCTCAAGTTGGCTCATCTGTCTTTCCCTTATGTTGATCATTAGGGGCCTCTTGACTTTTCTCTTCCCTATTTTTTTTTATTTATAGTGGTTTTCTAATAGAAATTATCTTGTTGTGATCCTATGAGTTAGTTCAATTAAAACCTTAGATTCATACTAGAGCCACGATGATTGAGTCTCAAGCTAACCAAAAGGCAAGGGTTCTTCGAATAAGAACCGCTTGATGATCATTTATTGAATTGGTGTAATGACTCGACAAAAGCGAGAGAAAAAAAAGCTGTCTTTTGGGCAAACAAAATCGGAAGGAAGAAAAATTCTTTTTTTTATTAAGAACTACTTGAATTTTTTTTTTTTCAGTCTGGTTGCGAGGTCTAAATAATGAGTATGAATCATAGTTCCATTTTTTTTTTTCTTGATCCACTCTATGTATTTCGTGTTCCAGATACTAGAATAAATAATATAATATCCGACGAATTAAGAATCATCTTGATAGAGAGAACAGGCCTTTTCTATGTATTATCAATAGGATCAATTCTAACAAGTCACACACTCATATTCCAGAGATACCAAAACAAAAAAATCCACGGTCGAACTACCAGAATGTAGAGAAATGTGGAGCTTAAAGCAGAAAGGCCCTTTTTTGGATGGAAAAACTATGACTTCATAGTTTTAGTTAGTAGAAACCTAATTCATTAAAATTCCGTCCAGTAAAACAGAAGAATTATAAATTTCTAAAATGATAGATAGGAATATCGCGAATAAAGCCATTGCAACCCCCATAAAAGGAGTAGTCCCCCAACCCGGAGCTACTTTCCCATATTCCGAATTCAAGGGTTTCAATAAACTACCTGCGCCAGTTCGTTTTGGCCTAGGTCTAGAACTATCTTCAACGGTTTGTGTAGCCATAAATTCTATTTAATCATTGGTGTTGACTTTGTATACTATTCCGTTGTAGTTGTAAATACACGATCTTTTCATAGATCCATTGTAATCTTGAAATTCTAGAAAAATGGAAACAGCAACTTTAGTCGCCATCTTCATATCTGGTTTACTTGTAAGCTTTACTGGGTATGCCTTATATACCGCGTTTGGGCAACCCTCTCAACAATTAAGAGATCCATTCGAAGAACATGGGGACTAATTGAAGTAAGAAGTCTCCCAGATGGGAGACTTCTTAGTTCAATTAAATTATTTCATTTTTTAGTCGGAACCTTAGGCGGTTCTCGGAAGAAGATAGCGAAAAAAATTATCCCTAAAGTCGAAACTAAAAGGAACGTATAAACCAATGCTTCCATAGATTCGATCGTGGTTTATTTACAATTATAACTTCCACACCTATTCACTTGTCATTTGGGATCATTTCCCATATAAAAAAGAAAAAGAGTCAAAGAAAGGACAGGAGATGTTTCCCATGTCAAATCAAAAAAGAGAGGTGAAAAATACCATAGCAATGCGGTATCAGACTGTCTGTCTCCTTGTAGTTGGATCCCCAACTTTTTGGAATGTTCCAAATTCCACTTGAGCATCCAAGTCTGGATCAATACCAGCAAAAACATCTCGGAATAAGGTTCGAGCGCCATGCCAAATGTGTCCGAAAAAGAAGAGCAAAGCAAAAGTAGCATGACCAAAAGTGAACCAACCCCTTGGACTGCTCCGAAAAACACCATCTGATTTCAAAGTAGCTCGATCTAATTCAAAAATTTCTCCTAATTGAGCACGCCTCGCATATTTTTTTACAGTAGCAGGATCAGAATAACTTACTCCATTAAGTTCGCCCCCATAGAACTCCACTGTTACGCCTACTTGTTCAACGCTATATTTGGATTCTGCTCTTCTAAAAGGAACGTCTGCTCTCACAATTCCCTCTTCATCTACCAAAACTACCGGAAATGTTTCAAAAAAAGTAGGCATACGACGTACAAAAAGCTCGCGCCCTTCTTTATCTCTAAAGACGGGATGTCCTAACCATCCAACAGCTATTCCATCCCCATTGTCCATTGAGCCTGCTCTGAATAATCCTCCCTTTGCCGGATTATTACCAATATAATCATAAAAAGCTAATTTTTCGGGAATCTTAGACCAAGCTTCTGATAAACTAAGATTTTCGGCTAACCCATCGCTAACTCTTCGATATATTTCTTGCTGAAAGTATCCCTGATCCCACTGATAACGAGTAGGCCCAAATAATTCGATTGGGGTAGTTGCCGATCCATACCACATAGTTCCGGCAACTACGAAAGCTGCAAAAAAAACAGCAGCGATACTACTGGAAAGTACAGTTTCAATATTGCCCATACGTAATCCTTTGTATAGACGTTGAGGCGGGCGGACACTAAGATGGAATAGGCCCGCTAATATGCCCAATGTACCCGCAGCAATATGATGCGAAGCTATTCCTCCCGGAACGAAAGGATCAAAACCTTCTGCACCCCACGCAGGATTTACCGCTTGTACTTTTCCAGTTAGTCCATAAGGATCGGATACCCATATCCCAGGACCATACAAACCGGTTACATGAAATGCACCAAAGCCAAAACAAGCCACCCCTGCAAGAAATAAATGAATTCCAAAGATCTTGGGCAAATCCAAAGAGGGTTTTCCCGTCCGCTCATCACAGAATATTTCTAGGTCCCAATATACCCAATGCCAGATAGCTGCCAAGAAACACAAGCCAGAAAACACAATATGTGCACCTGCCACACCTTCATAACTCCAAATACCCGGATTTGTTATAGTTCCTCCTGAAATACTCCAACCCCCCCACGAATTGGTTATTCCTAAACGAGTCATGAAGGGGATGACGAACATACCCTGTCTCCACATTGGATCCAGAACAGGATCAGAGGGATCAAAAACCGCTAATTCGTATAAAGCCATCGAGCCAGCCCAACCAGAAACTAGAGCTGTATGCATTATATGCACCGAAAGCAATCGACCCGGATCATTCAATACGACAGTATGAACACGATACCAAGGCAAACCCATGGAAATACCCCTTTAGCAAAGAAAAATAGACACGATGTCGTTTTATTTTATCGCATTGGAAAAGACTATCCATATCCTATGTACCTAACCCTTTTAGGGGATTCTGTATCAGAAAGCGTGAATATTTATTTCATTCCATTAAAAATAAGAAGCCAATTCTGTTTGTAAGAAGAAAGAGAAGCAGATCTATTCTATACTCGATAAGTGCCAATATGCAATGGGTAACTTGGGCTATTTCAAAAAACGAAGAATAGATCCCTAACCCCTCTTTGTTTATCATTCGAATCACAGATTCCTTTTTCTTTATTCAATCTGTCTTACCTTCCTTATATGTATAATTTTTCAATCTATGTATCATTTCAATCTATGTATTAATAGAATCTATAGTATTCTTATAGAATAAGAAAAAAAATGAAGATAATAAACTGCGGATTCTTTCTTTCTCTTCCATTCTTAAGTTTCCATATTAAAGTGTAGTTTTCTTACTTAAATTTAATAATATTAATCTAATATGCCCATTGGTGTTCCAAAAGTACCTTACCGGATTCCCGGAGATGAAGAAGCGACTTGGGTTGACTTATACAATGTTATGTATCGAGAAAGGACACTTTTTTTAGGTCAAGAGATTCGTTGCGAGATCACGAATCATATTACAGGTCTCATGGTATATCTCAGTATAGAAGATGGAATTAGCGATATTTTTTTGTTTATAAACTCCCCTGGGGGATGGCTAATCTCAGGAATGGCTATTTTTGATACGATGCAAACGGTGACACCAGATATATATACAATATGCCTCGGAATAGCCGCGTCCATGGCCTCCTTCATTCTGCTTGGAGGAGAACCTACTAAGCGTATAGCATTCCCTCACGCTAGAATTATGCTTCACCAACCTGCTAGTGCTTATTATCGGGCAAGGACACCAGAATTTTTACTAGAAGTGGAAGAGTTACACAAAGTTCGCGAAATGATCACAAGGGTTTATGCACTAAGAACAGGCAAGCCTTTTTGGGTTGTATCCGAAGACATGGAAAGGGATGTTTTTATGTCAGCAGACGAAGCCAAAGCTTATGGACTTGTCGATATTGTAGGGGATGAAATGATTGACGAGCACTGCGATACTGATCCAGTATGGTTTCCAGAAATGTTTAAGGATTGGTAGTGGCTGAATTTCTTGTAAATTTATTTCAAACCTAAATTCGGGTTTTATGCGATTTTTTAGAAAATAGAAATACTTCATGATGATGAATCATCAGGTTAAGATCGATCTAAACCAATCCATTTTTTTCTATATACATACGACATGCCAACGGTTAAACAACTTATTAGAAATGCAAGACAGCCAATACGAAATGCTAGAAAAACGCCCGCGCTTAAGGGATGTCCTCAGCGTCGAGGAACATGTGCTAGGGTGTATGTGCGACTCGTTCAGATCATGAGTTCAAACAAATAAGACAAATTTGGAAGTATCCATGATCGGTACCAATGAATAGGATAGAGAAGCTCTATCTTAGATTTTTACGGTATATGGAATTTATGGTTTTCTTTGGTGCAAATCCAATCATCTACATTGGAAGAAGCAATCCCCCCATTGATAGCAAATGGTTATCCATTAAGCGGAGGAAATAGTAATAAAAAGAAAAGGCTTATGCTCCTTTATCTTAAAAGAACGGACTAAAGGGTCAGCTACTTAGCCAACTTTCATAATTAAATACCGTCACTGTATGAATAACTCTTATTTATTGTGAAAAGAGCTATTTACTCTATAATGGATAGGTAGAGCCAAAGAATGTGAATTATACAAGTTCACAATATCTTTTGATAAAAGAAAGGGCTCCGGTGTATAGAGAGGGCCTCACCGTTTAAAAGGAAACCATAGAAACGATGGAACCCACTGTTTTTTTAGTATCGTTAGAATTTGTTATTTCTATACGAAATAACTGAAGGGGATAGAATAAAAAATCGTGGTTGGGAAGGTTATAGTAGCAAAAGCCATTGGAATTAATATTTTATATATCGGAATAATCCGTTTTGTTATTAATGGGAAAAAGAGCGGTTAAAAGAAGAGAAATCATTAGTTATTCATTAAGGTTAATTTGATTCAATGACCAGAGTTCCGCGAGGATATATAGCTCGGAGACGACGAACAAAAATGCGTTCATTTGCCTCAAACTTTAGAGGGGCTCATTTAAGACTTAATCGAATGATTACTCAACAAGTAAGAAGAGCTTTTGTTTCTTCTCATCGAGATAGAGGCAGGCAAAAGAGGGATTTTCGTCGTTTGTGGATCACTCGGATAAACGCAGCAACACGCATATATAAGGTATTCGATAGTTATAGTAAATTAATACACAATCTGTACAAAAAGGAATTGATTCTTAATCGTAAAATGCTTGCACAAGTAGCTGTATTAAATCCAAATAATCTTTACACGATTTCCAATAAAATAAAGACCATCAATTAAAAGGATAAAAAAGTAATATACAGGAATAATTAAAACCAAATTCCCGGAGAGGGAACTCCGGGAAGATACAATAAATTAAGATTAAGTGGTAGGAATCAACAAGCATGTTGCAATAAATAAAAAAACTATTTCTTTTTTCCCATTTTTCTTTCTTTTCTTAGAACAAACACAAGAATCTAAACTGGATTACTTTCTTTATATATGAGTCTGACCCTTTTGAATAAAACATCAACAATCGGAACTTAAGCTCCGATTGTTGTTTCTTAAATTCTGGTTGGAGTTTCTTAAATTTCGATTGGAATTGAACTTTTGTGTTAATTGAGGAATATGTCTATTTTTTCTGTGTCTAGGACCAGTAATTATTGAAATTGACTGGGCTTGAAATTGCTTCTCATTCTCATAGTTACGAAATGGTAAGAAAGATAAAATACGAGCCTGTTTTATAGCAAGAGTAATTAATCTTTGTTGTTTCAAGGTTAACCTATTTATTCGTCTGGATAATATTTTTCCTTGTTCACTAATAAATCGATTAATTAAACTCATGTTTCTATAATCAATTCGATCCCCCGGACCAATTCGGGAACGCCTACGAAAAGTTTGTTTGGATTTACGAAAAGGTTGTTTGAATTTACGAAAAGGTTGCTTGGATTTATGAAAAGTTTGTTTGGATTTACGAAAAGGTTGCTTAGATTTACGAAAAGGTTGTTTAGATATATACATGATTTATTCCTTATTTAAAAATTTGAAAAAAAAAATGGATTTCTTTATTTTATTAATTTTGGATCCAGAAGAAGTAGTCCTTCTTTGGTCCATATATTATTTCATTCATATACTATATATAAAAAAACCTCTATACATATGAAATAATATCTACCTAAAATCAGATGATTTGTATTTTGTATTCTATCTATGTTCTTAATATTAAATAAGAAGTTCTTACTCTTTCTGTTCTTTAGATTTAGAAAAATCAAAAATACGATTCTCCTATTTCTTTATTTCATTATGAGTCGTATGCTTGCGGCAATAACGACAAAATTTTCTTAATTCTAATTGTCCGGGTGTATTGTGGCGATTCTTTTGAGTACTATATCTAGAAATCCCCGTCGATTCCTTATTGGTACCCTTTCGAACACAACTGATACATTCCAAAATCACTCTGATTCTAACATCTTTGCCCTTGCCCATGAACCTCCTTTTTGGATCGACTTAACTTAATTCTTATACCTGTTCTTTTATTCTTCTATATTGGAATTGGATCCGAAAAAGAAGAATAAAATCCAATAGAATACAAAATTTTTGAAATTTGTAAATTAAGTAATAAAAAATGAAGAAATAATTAAAGAATACAATCCTTGTCGAATTAGCAAGGATTTTGCTTCGAAATCCTTAGCAAGCCTGGCTCTAGCCTCTTTCTATGCTCGGATTTGTGAGGCCTGACTTAGCTTGGATACGGCTTTTAATTAAATTTATGTTTTCTTCCAAAATGAGATTTACCAAATTTTTCATGACTCTTAGGTTCAACCCAATCCATCTTTTCTTTCTTTTTGCTTCGTATACTAAATTCATGACTCTTAGGTTCAACCCAATCCATCTTTTCTTTCTTTTTGCTTCGTATACTAAATTCATGACTCTTAGGTTCAACCCAATCCATCTTTTCTTTCTTTTTGCTTCGTATACTAAAAAAGGATTGAAGAAAAATTTTCGGCATGTCACGAAGAATTCTATATCTCGCACAGGAATAACTAGAATTAAAAAAAAGGGAATGACAAAGCATCTGGGAATAAACGATTAATTTCTATCAATAAACCTGCTAAAGCCCCAAACCATAGAGTACTTAGCACGGGTGCTACAGAGAGGTATGTTTTTATATCCCGCATTGAAAATCCTCCTTCCTTATTGGAATACATATATGATCAGATACTCTTGCCCAAGATCGTTTGTATTTCTTTAGGCGAGATTCCTAACTAAAAAACAGAATAAATATTCTATGTATATATAGAATGAACCATATAGTAGAATGAACCATATAGACGAGATTTGCCTATCCCTAAAAAAGAAAAAGATGACCCCTTCTTCCTATACATTACTAAGGAATAGTAATCTTTCTTTTATAGTTGAAATTCAACTGGATTTTAGATATATACCCTTCCTTGATTATATGAGACCAAAAACAAGAAATGACAAGAAAGTTCTATATAGATAGAGAAATAGAAGAAAATTACGATGTGGAAAACAAGAAAGGAATTGTGTACAATGGCATTGTACAACAATTTGGAAAAGGGATGTAGCGCAGCTTGGTAGCGCGTTTGTTTTGGGTACAAAATGTCACAGGTTCAAATCCTGTCATCCCTACCTATTACTTCTCTCTTCTTTATGGGCAGTAGCGGGGAGATCGGGATATAACTTGAATTTGTGGATACTATACGTACGTGAGACACGTTAGGAGTAGAAAAGTATTTTCTTTTTGAAAGCGCTCTTAGTTCAGTTTGGTAGAACGCGGGTCTCCAAAACCCGATGTCGTAGGTTCAAATCCTACAGAGCGTGATTCCATCTATCTTATGTCGAAACAGATTAAAATAACTTAAAAAAACAAAGTCGAATTACAACCCCAATTTGACCCCCTCTCTGTTCTGGAGGAGGTCAATCAAAAAATAAATATTACTCAATCAAAGATCCAACTGATCCCCACGCCTGTATTGCAAATACGCAGTCACGAATAATCCCGCTAAAGTAATAGGAATTAGGCCTAAGACGATTCCAAATAGAAAAACTTCAATCATTTCGATTTGTTCGAGGGAATAAAAAAAGAGGTACGATCTATCTCTAAATAATAGTCTAAATTATCCACGAATCTCAATGACCAAGAAAAGAATTGGTAATTAGTGTGGAAAAGAGTCCTATAATACCGGGAACCTAAAGGAAAGATTCGTATTTTCTGACTTATTCATTCAAAAAATCATTTCAAATAAGACGTATCTTGTTCAAGCCAATAAATAGAGCTGGGGTTATAGTTAAAGCAGCCAGTAGAAAACCGAAATAACTAGTTATAGTAAGCATGAAGGGGTTAAATTCCATTTTTTTTCCTACACTACATATGTTGGTAAAGCACTTACCTAAGTTATGGAAAATTCATAATTCATCGGTTATTTTAGATAATACTAA